CTATGGGGTCTTGGGTATCAAAATTTGGATATTTATAGACGAAGAATAAGAAACCTTTACTTGTCTTTCCCTTATATCCATTGATAGAACAAAAAAATAGAAACTCGTTCATTCTTTTTCTGGTGAATCAAAATGAGCAATTCGAATTCTTAATTCTATAGGGTTGAATAAAAATTCAATTGACCATTTGATATAATTGCTATGCTTAGTGTGTGACTCGTTGGTTTTTTAGGGTTAGGCTTAAAAAAGGACCAGCCCCATAGTATGAACTAATAACCAACTCATCGCTTCGTATTATCTGGATCTAAAGAACCAGTCAAGATATGATAAATCAGTCATATCTTTGTAGCAACTGCAATTTTTTTGCATAAACTTTAATTAGAAAATTAGAAGTTGTAAAACAAAATGAAAGAAGTAAAGGTGTGGATAAATGGAAGGATGAGAGAAAGAGAGAAAAAGAATATCAATGATATAGAATTCAAATATGTAAGGTCTACGAGTCATCTCATAAAAGACAGTGTAATAAAGCATCAATACTAATTGATTCATCCATAATTAAATATTAAATGAATCAAGAAAAAAATAAAGAGCTTGGAGCCAATAAAGACTAAGAAGATTGACTCAGGAACAAATTGGATTATGAGCTCCATTGTAGAATTCGGACCTAATCATTAAGTACGAAGCGATGGGAACGATGGAACCTGTGCATCCAAAAGATTTTATTGAAAAAATGAATCTTAATGATTCACTAGTCGGGATGGCGAAATGAACCGGAGATCAATTCATCTATTGGGAGAAGTCACGAACGAGCCCTACAAATAAAATAGAGATTGAAAGAGTAAATATTCGCCCGCGAAAACTTTTTTTTTAGTTGCTAAACTTGGATAAAGGACAAAACAAAATAAATATTTTTTACAAAAATGTTAATCATTTCAATTAAATGTTTTTAATCCTTTTATTCGTGAGGAGCTGGATGAGAAGAAACTCTCACGTCCGGTTCTGTAGTAGAGATGGAATTGTGAAACAACCATCAACTATAACCCCAAAAGAACTAGATTCCGTAAACAACATAGAGGAAGACTGAAGGGAATATCTTATCGAGGTAATCATATTTGTTTCGGTAAATATGCTCTTCAGGCACTTGAACCTGCTTGGATCACATCTAGACAAATCGAAGCAGGTCGACGAGCAATGACACGAAATGCACGCCGTGGTGGAAAAATCTGGGTCCGTATATTTCCAGACAAACCGGTTACAGTAAGACCCGCTGAAACACGTATGGGTTCGGGAAAGGGATCCCCTGAATATTGGGTAGCTGTTGTTAAACCAGGTCGAATACTATATGAAATGGGTGGAGTAACCGAAAATATAGCTAGAAGGGCTATTTCAATAGCAGCATCCAAAATGCCTATACGAACTCAATTCATTATTTCGGGATAAAAATGTAGAACCAACAGAAATGAATCTTGGGGATTAAAGTTTCTTTTTTTGGACAAAAAATATTCCCTTTTTTTCTTCATCCTTTGCATTGGAAGAATAGACTAAAAAATTGATATGATTCAACCTCAGACCCATTTAAATGTAGCAGATAACAGCGGGGCTCGAGAATTGATGTGTATTCGAATCATAGGAGCTAGCAATCGTCGCTATGCTCATATTGGTGACATTATTGTTGCTGTGATCAAAGAAGCAGTACCAAATATGCCCTTAGAAAAATCAGAAGTAGTCAGAGCTGTAATTGTTCGTACCTGTAAAGAATTTAAACGTGACAGCGGTATGATAATACGATATGATGACAATGCTGCAGTTGTGATTGATCAAGAAGGAAATCCAAAAGGAACTAGAATTTTTGGTGCGATCCCCCGGGAATTGAGACAATTCCATTTTACTAAAATAGTTTCATTAGCTCCCGAGGTATTATAAAATGAGATCACTGATATGTTTATAGCGGGTATTTGAAAGAAATAGATTAAGAACTAGATTAATTAGTAGATTGTGTCTCACGCATATACCTTTAATAATTCATATTCATAAAACAAATAAGTAAAAAAAAAAAAAAGAAAAACATGTTGATTATATCAAATTTTGGGGCACCCATAAATTTAGTTCACCATGGGTAGGGACACTATTGCTGAGATAATAACCTCTATACGAAATGCTGATATGGATAGAAAAAGAGTGGTTCGCATCGCATCTACTAATATTACCGAAAATATTGTTAAAATACTTTTCCGAGAAGGTTTTATTGAAAACGTTAGAAAACATCGAGAAAAAAACAAATCTTTTTTGGTTTTAAACCTACGGCATAGAAGGAATAGGAAAAGACTCTATAGAAATTTTTTAAATTTAAAACGGATCAGTCGACCCGGTCTACGAATCTATTCGAACTCTCAACGAATTCCTAGAATTTTAGGTGGGATGGGGATTGTAATTCTTTCTACTTCTCGAGGTATAATGACAGACCGAGAGGCTCGACTCGAAGGAATCGGCGGAGAAATTTTGTGTTATATATGGTAATCCTTTTAATATCCAAATTGGATCCGAAACTTCTTCCTATTTCTAAAAAAAAGAAAAGGGACGAGTTGTCTAATATCGTTCCTCCTCCATTAGTTGATACTTCAAGGAGGCTTTACCTGGAATGAAAGAACAAAAATGGATTCATGAAGGTTTAATTACTGAATCGCTTCCCAATGGTATGTTCCGGATTCGGTTAGATAATGAAGATCTGATTCTGGGTTATGTTTCAGGAAAGATCCGGCGTAGTTTTATACGGATACTGCCAGGAGATAGAGTCAAAATTGAAGTAAGTCGTTATGATTCAACCAGAGGACGTATAATTTATCGACTCCGCAACAAGGATTGTAAGGATTAGGTGGTTTTTATTCAATATGATTCGAGATGAAAAATTTCAAGAAACTTATTTTCTTCCAAGAAGTAGATTCAGAATTAAGATAAGGAATGACAAATATGAAAATAAGAGCTTCTGTTCGTAAAATTTGTGAAAAATGTCGCCTAATCCGTAGGCGGGGGCGCATTATAGTAATTTGTTCCAACCCGAGACATAAACAAAGACAAGGATAATCAGCCTCACTAAAGGACTCGATGTCCAAATAAGGAATCTGTTTTGACATGAAATGGATATATCCATATATCTCTGACTCATATTTATGAGATGATAAAATATGGCAAAAGCTATACCGAGAATTGGTTCACGTAGAAATGGACGTATTGGTTCACGTAAGAGTGCACGTAGAATACCAAAGGGGGTTATTCATGTTCAAGCAAGTTTCAATAATACCATTGTCACGGTTACAGATGTACGGGGTCGGGTGGTTTCTTGGTCCTCAGCGGGTACTTGTGGATTCAAGGGTACGAGAAGAGGGACACCCTTTGCCGCTCAAACTGCAGCAGCAAATGCTATTCGTACAGTAGTAGATCAAGGTATGCAACGAGCAGAAGTCATGATAAAAGGTCCCGGTCTCGGAAGAGACGCAGCATTACGAGCTATTCGTAGAAGTGGTATACTATTAACTTTCGTACGGGATGTAACCCCTATGCCACATAATGGTTGCAGACCCCCGAAAAAAAGACGTGTGTAGAAATGAACATTGAAAAAATTTCAAGAGAAACAAGAGAAATAAATGATTCAATCAAATAAAATAATATTACTATGGTTCGAGAGAAAGTAACAGTATCTACTCGGACACTACAGTGGAAGTGTGCTGAATCAAGAGAAGACAGTAAACGTCTTTATTATGGACGCTTTATTCTGTCTCCACTTATGAAAGGTCAAGCCGACACAATAGGCATTGCAATGCGAAGAGCTTTACTTGGAGAAATAGAAGGAACATGTATCACACGTGTAAAATCTGAGAACGTCCCACATGAATATTCTACCATAGCGGGTATTCAAGAATCGGTCCATGAAATTTTAATGAATTTCAAAGAAATTGTATTGAGAAGTAATCTATATGGAACTTGTGACGCGTCTATTTGTGTCAGAGGTCCAGGATATGTAACTGCTCAAGATATCATCTTACCACCTTATGTAGAAATCGTTGATAATACACAACATATAGCTAGCTTGACAGAACCAATTGATTTGTGTATTGGATTACAAATCGAGAGAAATCGCGGATATCTTATCAAAATGCCACATAACTTTCAAGATGGAAGTTATCCTATAGATGCTGTATTCATGCCTGTTCGAAATGCGAATCATAGTATTCATTCTTATGGGAATGGGAATGAAAAACAAGAGATACTCTTTCTCGAAATATGGACAAATGGGAGTTTCACTCCGAAAGAAGCACTTCATGAAGCCTGCCGGAATTTGATTGATTTATTTATTCCCTTTTTACATAAGAAAGAAGAAAACTTACCTTTAGAGGACAATCAACACACGGTTCCTTTATCCCCTCTTACCTTTCACGATAAATTGGATAAACTCAGAAAAAACAAAAAAAAAATAGCATTGAAATCGATTTTTATTGACCAATCAGAATTCTCTCCCAGGGTCTATAATTGCCTCAAAAGGTCCAATATATATACATTATTGGACCTTTTGAATAACAGTCAGGAAGATCTCATGAAAATTGAACATTTGCGCCTAGAAGATATAAAACAGATATTGGTCCTTCTAGAAAAACATTTCGCAATTGATTTACCAAAAAAGAAGTTTTAAATCTATTGGATTTTTTTCGTCTTTTTTTTCATTAAGATTCAAATAGGTTTTGAATCTTTAGCACAATTCATATATTCCAAAGAAATTCAGAATTGAATAGATGTATCTAGGGAGAATTCGCTTTCAAGCGACTATTCCCTAGATACACACGTCGTGTTATTTCACAATTGAATAAAATTAAAAAAGACCTAAAGTTAGGGATTTATCAATAGGTAATGTTGCACCAATACCCAACCAAAGAGCGACTGCAGTACCAATCAAAAAGACGGTTGTCGCTACTGGACGACGAAATGGATTTTGGAATTTATTAACATTC